TAAGTCAGTGGATAGGAGTAAATCCGTATTTATTTTAATATCTGTGTCTGTTCGAATCTCATTAACAAACGATCAAGTTACATATCATATAGAAATATGTTATGGAGCCGATATATTTTCTTTGAATCTCATTTTATTTAGGTATTTCGTGTTTGGTTCTAAGTAAAAATTGGAAATCTACAGAACAATTGAGGCAGGGGTGATTTCCCCTATCACCCTTTTATTCACTTTATGATAAGAGTCGATTATTGTGAAATATTACTTAATCCCATGTTAAACAAAATCTATAAATATATATCATCTAAAATATATAAAATGAGGAAATATTTCGCTTATATGGTATGTATCGTTCTATTTCAATGACAATAATTTTTCGGTTTTTGTGAAAAAGATTTTTGATACCTTAAATTATTTAAATTCTATATTATAGAATAGAATATCTATAACAGTGACAACTCTTCAGTCTATCTGATAGATACGAAAAACCCTCCTTATTTTTTTGATTTTCGTAATTTGATTTTCGTAATCAGATGAAAAGAATAAAGATTCAAATCTGAACTTAGATCATTTTTTTATCCATCTCATGAAAAAAAATTGGATTTCGTTTTTCTTTTATCTATTTAAAAGTGATGAGTCAATTCAAAAAGAATTATCTTCCTATGAAGATCAAACGTCATGCTTATTGTCCAATTTTCTTCAAATTAAATAATGATGTCTAAATAGGAAACTTTTTCAATTTCAATTAGAACTATTTTTATTAAATATTTTTAATGATTGCTTGTAAGTGGAATCTTTATTTGGTACTCAAAAAGTAGGAAATCGTTTAATCTATCCTGTTGAGTCACTTGAAGATGCAGATTAAAAGAGTTATTCGTTTATATATTTCGATTTATTGCTATTATCTATATTATCTATATATTATTTATGTATGTGAAAGATGCTGTCTTGCTAAGACTTTTTCAGAAAAATCGTTTCATATCATATTATCATATATAGAAGAAAAAGCCTAGATTACGATGTCTATGTACAACTGAACCAATGACTATTCATGATTCCATAATTGAATCAATTCCATACCGGTTCCAAATTAGAGGAATATTATGTTAAAACTTCGTTTGAAACGATGTGGTAGAAAGCAACGTGCGACTTGAAGGACACGATCCGTTGTGGATTTTTCCATCCACCATTTTCGATTTATCTAAGGATGAGAGTGCTCTTGGCTCGACATTGTTTGTTCTGTTACACTCGATTTTTTGTTGGGTTGTAAATAGTCCACGATGAAGCTCGAGTAGAAAGGATTAATTCATTTCTCGGGGGCAAGGATCTAGGGTTAATGCCAATTAATCGGAACAACTTCGTAAACGTATCTTCCATATATAGAAATCGAAAGGATCCAATTCGAGCAAGTTTCCAATTCAAAAGCAAGACTTGTTAGAATTTAGCAAACTTTTTCGATTCAAAGTGTATCACACGTGAATCAACTGTCCGTAGGATTCTTTGATAGAAAGAAATCAAAAAAGGGGTATGTTGCTGCCACTTTGAAAGGATTAAGAAGCACCGAAGTAATGTCTAAACCCAATGATTTAAAATAAGGATAAAGGATCTAAGAACAAGGAAAGACCTTTTTAATTGTCTCGATAGTCTCACTAATTGGATCAGACTAAAGAATCCAAATAGAATTTGAAACGAGACAAAAGACAAACAAAACAAAAGGGGTTAAAGACCACTCAATAAATGAAAGTGACTAAAGATTTTTCCTTTGAGCTATTTGAGAGTTATCCAACTTGAGTTATGAGTACGAATGGTTTCTTTTTCATTTTCAGGAAGGAAAAAAGACTGAAATCAGAGTCTAATTGATTTTCTAGGCCCATTTGTCATTTAATTTATTAGAATTGCATACATAGACAAAACTTCGAAGCAAATCATTTTTCTCGAGCCGTACGAGGAGAAAACTTCCTATACGGTTCTAGGGGGGGTGTTGGTCATCTACATTTATCCCAATGAGCCGTCTATCGAATCGTTGCAATTGATGTTCGATGCCGAAGAGAAGGAAAAGATCTTAGAAAAGTGGGGTTTTATGATCCAATGAAGAATCAAACTTATTTAAACGTTCCTCTTATTCTATATTTCCTTGAAAAAGGTGCTCAACCCACAGGAACTGTTCAGAATCTTTTAAAGAAAGCGGAAGTTTTTAAGTAACTTCCGTCTAATCAAACGAAATTCAATTAAAGAAAGACTAAGGGGGGGGTAGCAACTTATATATAACTTTGTATAATTTTGCTCGACTTGTTTTTTGATTTCCCCCCCCCCTACTGCTGTAATTGTTTCCGTTGAATCCGATATCTAGAACGACAAAACCTTAGTTTATTGATTTTCTAAATAGCAAATTCGGACATTTCCTTCAATTGTGTGGTTTTCATTGGAACTCGACTAACCAACAAGGAATCCACTTTGCTTATTCCACTTAGATTCATGAAATACATTATGAACTAAAAAATCC